TTACACACTCTGATGGATTGTTAGTGTGTTTCAATTCCTGAAAAGGAAAACAAGGTACCAAGCCTTTCAATAACATGAAAGGTTTGGTATTCTTCCGGCTCAAAAGATTTTTCAAGCTATAAATCCGTTGGTAATATGTTGATTTGGTCAAATACAACTCAAAAAATTGATATAAACATGATTCATTGCTTATTGATTGAAACAACGTCATAAGTAATTGAATTACCCTACCCCCAATCTATATATATGCGTATCTGTACTGAAGGAAAGCGCAAAAAATAGAGAAATCTATATATATGTATCCTTCATGCAGCGTAAATTGAACTTGTAACTCCTCCCAAGCCAATTATGAGTTGGCTTTTCTGTTGTTACCATCCAGCCATTGATCTATAGAGAATGGATCAATAACCAACTCATATCTCAATTTTGTTACCTAATTCCGTTCTATCATCTTCAATTCATGTCTATTCCTTGTAATAGGAAACAGGGGTATACTACTAACTCGATTGATTGGGAGTTGTTTATCCTTCTTGCAACACGTTGATTCGATGGCGGAGCTTGCCAACCAACATTCAAATATTAGTTCATAATAGGGACTTAAAAACATTAGTTCATTCTAAATAATAACCGCAAACGTCGACTGTAAATTAGTTCGGGGTGGACGTAGCCAAGTGGATTAAGGCAGTGGATTGTGGATCCACCACGCGCGGGTTCAATTCCCGTCGTTCGCCCATAAAACGAAACGGATTGGATTCATTTCTTTGTGTTTCATTTATATATTTGATATGATAGGATTCCATTGATTTATCTAGAATAAATAGAGTAGTAGTTGACGTAAACTAAATATATATATATATTTACCCGAAAGAGAAGAAGAGGATTTATTTATACTCTGTTTGTATAAAAACAGATTTAGATGTTTGTATTTCTAAAAATAGAAAATTGAATGAAAAAGATTGAAGTTCTTGAATCTATTGAAGGATTCGCATCTACTCAAAATTATCTCAATGACTGAGTTATATAAACTCTGACTGACCAAATACATATACCACACATATAGCAAAAGCATTCGTGTGCAGGCAACGCTCGAATCCCAACCAGATTTATTTCAAACACACCTTTCTTTCCCTCCTACCATTTACCATGCAGTAAGTCGGGTATACCATTCGGTCACCTGAACAAAGAGAATTCAATCTAGCGGTGCCATACGACTTAAAAATGAATTAAGTAATTTCAATTCAATCAGGGAATGAAGTAAAGAAAGGGCCCTTCTTTTCTTTTGCCTCCCATCTATCTCGGGAGGGCTGGGTGTATATACAATACATCTTATTAGATGGGAGGATTTTTCAGAATTAGGGGGAACGGTGGAACATTATTTTTTTTTGTATGAAGAAATGGGGCAAAGTGAAACTGAAGATTAGATCGAACGAACAATTCAAAGGTTTGAGAGATCAGAAAGAAATAAAGGAAGATCAGAAGATGAAAATAGCAGTTTATGGAAAAGGTGGAATCGGTAAATCCACGACCAGTTGTAATATTTCAATTGCTCTAGCCAGACGTGGTGAAAAAGTGTTACAAATTGGATGTGATCCCAAACATGATAGTACTTTTACTCTTACAGGATTTCTGATACCTACAATTATAGATACTTTGCAGTCCAAGGATTACCATTATGAGGATATTTGGTCCGAGGATGTAATTCACAAGGGTTATGGAGGGGTAGATTGTGTGGAAGCGGGGGGGCCACCCGCAGGAGCCGGATGTGGAGGATATGTCGTAGGGGAAACTGTGAAATTGTTAAAAGAGTTAAATGCATTTTACGAATATGATATTATATTATTTGACGTATTAGGTGACGTGGTTTGCGGAGGTTTTGCTGCTCCATTGAACTATGCAGATTACTGTATTATAATTACGGATAATGGATTTGATGCATTATTTGCAGCTAATCGTATTACTGCCTCTATAAGGGAAAAAGCTCGTACACATCCACTACGATTAGCAGGCTTGGTTGGAAATCGTACATCTAAAAGAGATCTTATCAATAAATACGTAGAAGCGTGCCCAATGCCCGTAATAGAAGTATTACCTCTTATTGAAGATATTCGAGTCTCGAGAGTCAAGGGTAAAACGTTATTTGAAATGGTTGGATCTGAACCATCTCTTAACTATGTGTGTGAATATTATTTAGACATAGCGGATCAAATATTATCCCAACCAGAAGGTATTGTACCAAAAGAGATTCCAGATCGGGAATTATTCAGTTTACTCTCTGATCTTTATCTTAATCCGATTAATGATGGCAAACTTAAAAATAATAATAAGGAAAATTTACTTGGATTTACGACGATTTAATTTACGTTTTTTATTTATTTATTAGTCATTGAATAATCATTTATGTCAGTGAAAATTGATGAAACTCTCACTGTCGAATGTGAGACAGGTAATTATCATACTTTTTGTCCAATTAGCTGTGTATCTTGGTTATATCAAAAGATTGAAGACAGTTTCTTTTTAGTTGTGGGCACAAAGACGTGTGGTTATTTTCTCCAAAATGCACTTGGAGTTATGATTTTTGCGGAACCTCGCTACGCAATGGCAGAATTAGAGGAAGGGGATATTTCTGCTCAATTGAATGATTATGAGGGATTAAAAAGGCTTTGTATTCGAATAAGAAAAGATAGAGACCCTAGTGTCATCATATGGATAGGCACTTGTACTACAGAAATAATCAAAATGGATCTGGAAGGTATGGCACCCAAATTGGAATGGGAAATAGGAATCCCCATTCTAGTGGCAAGAGCAAATGGACTGGATTATGCTTTTACTCAAGGAGAGGATACTGTGTTAGCTGCGATGGCACATCGTTGTCCAGAACCAGAATTCTCCCTTCGGGAACGAAAAGAAGCTATACAAAAAGGGTTTGCTTTTCCATCTAGAGAAAAAGAGGAATTAGATGAATATGCAAATCATCCCTCTTTAGTTCTTTTTGGATCTTTGCCTTCCAATGTGGCTTCTCAACTCAATCTAGAATTAAGACGCCAATCCATCAGGGTATCAGGTTGGTTACCCGCTCAAAGATATACTGACCTTCCATCATTGGAGGATGGCGTTTATGTTTGTGGTGTAAATCCTTTTTTGAGTCGAACAGCGACAACTTTAATTAGACGCAAAAAATGTGAATTAATTGGAGCTCCTTTTCCTATCGGCCCGGACGGGACGCGTGCTTGGATTGAAAAGATTTGTCCTGTATTTGGTGCTGAGACCAAAGGTCTGGAAGAAAGAGAAGAACGAATATGGGAAAGTTTAAAGGATTATCTTGATTTAGTACGGGGGAAATCCGTCTTTTTCATGGGAGATAATTTGCTAGAAGTATCTCTAGCAAGATTCTTAATCAGATGTGGAATGATCGTTCATGAAATAGGTATTCCATATATGGATAAACGATATCAAGTTGCTGAATTAGCACTTTTGCGAGATACATGTATACGTATGTGTGTACCAATACCACGAATTGTGGAGAAACCAGATAATTCCAATCAAATACGGCGTCTACGGGAATTACAACCCGACTTAGCTATCACCGGAATGGCTCATGCTAACCCATTAGAAGCAAGAGGAATTAGTACTAAATGGTCGGTTGAATTTACTTTTGCCCAGATTCATGGGTTTGCCAATGCAAGAGACATACTCGAATTGGTTACCCGACCTCTACGACGCCAAAGGAATTTAGAAGACTTGGGTCGGACCACCTTAGTGAGAAAAAACAACAAGTTTTAAATGTCCCCATATCATATAAATAATATGATCTATATATATATATCATAGATCATATCAAAAGATATATAATATATGACTATATATTCATTCCACAGGTAATGATCCAATTTGTAATCAATTGTGTTATGTTGAAGAAATTTTATGAATGTGAACGATAATTAATATTTCTATGGGAGATATCAGAATGATATTATAATCATTTCACAATCTCCCATATATCTATGGGAGATATCAGAATCCTTTCTATAGTTCTATAGCTTGACAAATCACAGAATATTGAAAGACATGCATCCAGCAGGAATTGAACCCGCGACTTCCCAATTATGAGTTGGGTGCTTTAACCATTCAGCCATGGATGCTGGTTTGGTTAAAAATAAATAACAATTTTTGATAAAAAAAAAGATTTACGACTAGGAATAGGATCAGACTTTATAGAATTTGATCCTACGACATCAATTTTGGAGACTTACGTTCTAGAAAATATATTGAGCTAAGATCGCTTTATCAGATCTTAATTTGGGTTTTTTGAGCAGAATAGAAAAAGAGGTTGTAAAAAATACAATTATTGACTATACTAATTATTAGTATATAATACTAATTAGATTGGTTAGAATTAGTTGAGATTGGTTAGAATTAGTTGAGATTGGTTAGAATTAGTTGAGATTGGTTAGAATTAGTTGAGATTGGTTAGAATTAGTTCAATATAAAATATATATATATATAGGTAGATAATACAGAATTTATCCGCTATTGGCAATCCATCTTTGCCCCTATATCCATCTTTCCTCCTATATAAGGCGTAATAGCACACAGGCATTTTTTTTTATAAAAAAACACGTTTTAAATATGAAACAATATAAAAGGAGTTTATCAATTATGATACCACAAAAAAATGTTTGGTGGAAAATTATGAGAATTCAATTTCTACATCGATTTCGATTAGAAATGATGCAACTATTTAATCCATGGAACAAGTCCTATCTGACTGAGTCTTATTTGCTCAGATTGTTAACCCAAATATTCTCCCGCCGAGAACGTTTTATTAAGCTCCTTCACTTTCGAGTTCTCATTACGTTATTTCTACGTGATCTACGTAGTTTTGGTGTCAATCAGACAATAAAAGTTGTGGTATTACTTACATTACCAGTCTTTATATATCGCGCAAATTCTTATTGGAATGAAAACAAATATATGGTGTTTATTGCGCCAAATTTTACTAAAAATTTGTTGATGGTTCCGCATCTTGTTGTCTCTCTGTCAAAATATGACACAAATCTCTTAAATAATAAGAATGAGATAATCTCAGAGAATCAGGAACCAAAAAGTGGGAAAACTTCTTCAAAGTCAGAAGATTCTCCAATCTCCCGGAATGTCTTTGAGATATTCTCAAAGACATTGTCAGTATATGAATTATATATGGGTACTGTTGCTACTAAGAAGTCCCTTGAAAGTTTCAATTTATTGAAAAGGCAACAAGATGCTCATCCTTTTCAACATTTAATTCAATTTGAAAGGAAGAGGATAGTTGATTTTTGGAAGACGAGAACATATTTATTGAAATATCCTTCTTCGAATTGTGTAAGTTCATTAGATCCCGAATGGAATATTTTTAGGAAAAATAAGACAGATCTGAATCATTTGAACTGTATTCGATTCATGAACCGGAGTTCCCCTTGGAAGATATCTTCTTCAGTCTATGATAAAAAAAAAGAAGAATGGAAAAAAATTGTGTTAGAAATAACAGATCAATTTAGTTTATCAATGACTAAATCTTGTCAGGTTGACGATAATCAAATTGACCTTGATATTGATTATCATATGATTCCTCAATTCTATGAATTGAACGAGAGTAAATTATTGAATCAGATCTTTAACCGCAGAGGGAATTTAAAGAATCAATTTTTATTGATCCTACTCGATATTATTGATAAAGATAATTGTTTTGTGGATGAAATCATAAAAACAAATCATAGAGCTAAGACTTTGGCACAATTTATATATCATCGATATAAGATAAAAGTTGACGGGCATTTTTCAAAAGCAAAATATGCTTTTGCTTTTCAAAAAGCATTCAAAAAATATCATATTGAAAATGCATTCAGATTTTGTTTAAGGTTTGGTCGCAATTCAAAACAGAAAACTCTTTCAATTTTGATAAAAAATGAAAATTTGAATAATATAATGCAAAATGCAATTAACCAGCATTCATCAACTTGGAGAGAAGTTCAGAAAAAATTGATATATCGTTCAATTCTTCGAATTGATCAATATATCAATCGGAATTTTTTTGTATACAATTGGTCTACCCAAACTAAATATTTCAAAAACGGGTTTAAACAATTTGTTTCTAGTTCTTCTTTTTCGCATATTTATGTGAAATTGAAAAACAGAGTATTTGATCGAAATGAATACAAAGTGTTGGTTCCAATTGATATTTATCTACCGCTTAAGGAATTTCTTCAGTTCGTTTTTTTTAAGAACTTATTAATAGACCTTTTTGACAAAAAGCTTTTAATTTCAATACATTTACCGAGCTTAGTGCCTAACTGGTGGTCTAAGTTCCGTTCTAAGTTTAACATAATTTATATTGTGGAGCATAAAAGTTCCATTATAGATTTCCTCATGGGAGACGAGGAGCAGTATGATACCCCACAACGACTGCTGTTAAAGGAGAAGAGATTAGTACTATATGATTCATTATTTGATGGCTTGATTCAATTATTCAAAACCCTGAATAATTTGTTGGAACCACTCCTCAATAAGTTGTTCAAATTGATTAAATCAATTGTTGTTCAAATTTTGGATGATTCACAAAGATTGGAATTTATTGATGAAGGAACAATATCACAATCTGTTTTGAATGAGATACCAATAAATCAATGGATTAGGTCATTATTTGATAATCAAAAGAATAGCATGGATTGTTTTGATAACATTGATCCTTGGGCGAGATTAAATGATCGAAATTGGTTGAATCCCCTAAAACTGTCTAATAAAAGTTCACTGAGAGCATCTTTTGATAAAGCAAATACAATCGAATTTTTCGATTATTTACATCGTCCTCGGCTAAATTATAAGAAAAGATTATCTCCTTATATGAAAAAGATTCATATCAAGAAAAATAATCTTACATATGGGCAATTAGTCAATATTTTTCCCATCCACAACGATCTCTTTCTTTTGCCAATTGATGGCATAAACCCTGTTTCCTTAAACAAAGAAATTATTTCACTTATCAAGTCACAGGTAGCTAATATATTATTAGCTGAATATTTACGCGATCAAACGTTAATTTCTGATTCGTATAAATTGTTCAATCTACTAACTCAATTAAATTGTTTTATTCATGATAAGAGAGCTATTTCCTCAATCGGAGAGATTTCTACAATACCTTTTACAAGGGAGCAACAAATAGTAGATTTTGAAAAAAAATCTTGTCCTCCTTTTTTCAATAGTTCAGATTCTAAAGAAAACGATTTTTCTCGGTGTAACAGTGATTCGAAGAAAGACATAGATCTTATTCAAATTCAATCTTATGTAGAGGATTTACGATTCATTTTTGAATCCTTGTTCATGAAAATGAATAAGATTGAAAACAATGAAAAGTTTGTTAAAAAGTCTACTTCAACAGAGAGTTCAAAAAACATAATTCAAAACAAAGCAATATATTCTACTTCTCCATGGTGGAAATGTTGCGAGGATATACTTTTAGATACTTATATAGAAATTCAGAAAAGTACTCTTTTGAATAAAGATAAAGAGATTCTGTCTAGAGCATTGAAATTTCAAATAAATTATTCCAAATGGGAATTTTTTGGAACATATAGGTTATCCATTTTTACTTCTGCATGGTGGGAATATCTTCAGGATATATTTTTATACCCTCTTCTGCAAATATTGATAAATAGTAGAGATCAAGTTGCATCTATATTGGACTTGATTCAATACAAGAATGATTTTTTTATTCACATATTAGAGATATTGAATATTCTGTGGGCACTTCCTCATAAATTATTAGCAATTTTAGAATGGAAATTGAAACAAAATTTCTTCAAATTTTCCAATTATGTTTTAAATTATGCTTCCTATTATTTCTTCAAATTTTCCAGTTATTTTTTCTATTATGTTTCCAAAATATACAATTATGTTTCTTATTATTTTTATAAATTTTTTCCCACTTATGCTTCCAATTATGTTTCCAAAATATATAATTATGTTTCTCGTTCAAAAAAATGGAGGAATTGGTATTTTTCAGTTTTATCATGGGTTAAATCATTCAAGGGGGAAATAGAGAATCAGAAACAAGAGCATACAATGATCGAAATCGAAATAAGAGATCGAGGTAGAAAAATCCCATTTACATTATTCGAGCAAATAACGTTTATTTCTATTCATCCATCTTGGGAATTCACATTCGATAAATTCAGGGAACTGAAAATGATGGAAAGATTGAAAATGATGGAGAGGTTTATAAAAGATGTCAAAAATGGACTAATAAAAAATGAAAAATCTTGGTTCCTTTCTGTTTTTTATCTCGCTGTTGGTTTTCTCCTTCTTCGTTTCTTTCTTTTCCCTGTGCATGTTCTTAATTTAACCAAAGACTTTTTATTATGGAAGAATAGGATATACGATCGATCCTACTTTGAAGAGTTATCCCAAAAATTCCAAACACTTCAGGAGCCTATGCCTGAAATGCTTTATGGGTGGTTTCTAGATTATGAAGATTTTAATATACCGATAAAAGATCTATACAAGTATTTCCTAAGAAAATTGTATTATACTTACGAATTGAAAAGAAAAACGTACTTATTTTCGCTTTACACATCAGTTCTAGAGACAACTTATTCTAACATAGATCAACAAGAGAGAGAATTAGCTCATTTTCTGATTAAAGAAAAAGATTTATCTCAACTTGAATTGAAATTGCTTACAAATCCTAAGGATTTTTCTTTTAAGTGGACTTTCCCTGCTACTGCTGATCCAAATATGCCTATTGCTGGATATATCAATGACCAGCCGGGACTTCTTTACTTACGATATTTAGCAGAAACTTGTCAAGAAGGTCTAATAAATTACACAAACAAGTTCGATCCATTTGGTTCAGCAGAAAGATCGGTCTTTCTTGCTTTTTGTAATAAGGTTACCTCTTCACAAAAGTATCGCTGGGATAATCTTAACTCTTCCAGACTAAACTCTTTTTCACTCAATTTAGGGTCATCTTCATCTTCTTTTTCCAAACGTATTTTCTTGATAGGTCCTATGGAAACTGGACGCTCCTTTTTGGTCAAAAGTCTAGCAGCAGATTCTTATGTTCCATTAATAAGAATATCTCTGAGATATTTCTTGCCTCAAAGAAATCACTGTGGATATGAATTCAAACAAAAAACGGAAGATTCAATGCTTTATGTCCCTAGTATTTTTGATAATACTGTCGAAAATAGAATAGACAGAAAAGATATGGAAATGGCTATTTTCCGAAGGCATCTGGAGTTTAAAAGAATACAACAATTAATGCTTGCCCTCGAAATAGCAAAAGCAATGTCCCCTTGCGTAATATGGATTCCAAACATTCATGAACTTCATTTTGGATCGTTATTTCTTGGTGTACTGGTAGAATGTCTCTTTAAGAAAAATTTTCCTGGAATTGTAATTGCTTCAACTCATATTCCTAAAAAAGTGGATCCAATTCCAATAGGTTCTGATGGATTAGATAGATCAATCCACATTCGAATGCTTCCTTTCTCACAACGACAAAGGGAATTTGCTATTCTTTTACGTAGCAAAGGGGTTTACCTAGAAAAAAATTTATCTTATCCTGATGAATTTGGGCTTCGAACCAAAGGTTTTGATGCACGAGATCTGGCAGCACTTACCAATGAAGTATTTTTAATCAGTATGCACCAAAAAAGATCAGTTATAGACACGAATATAATTCGATTAGCTTTTAATCGAAACACTAGGGGGTTCCTTGGGTTTGATGTACAGGAATATGAAAGACTTCCCTATAAGGTGGGAAAGGCTTTTATACAAAATACACTTAGAAGTATGGATCCTCTATTTGCCAACCAAGATTTCTGGTTGAAAAGGGCTTTTTATTTGTCCCATTGGTACTTAGAGCCTTCGATTGCCGGAGCAAGTATAAAGGAATTGACTATATTTTGCCATATTTTGGGTTGCTTGGCCGGGTCAGCAGCTCAAGATTCTTGGTTTATATCGGAACGAAATAGAGAGGATTGGCTTCCTCTCGATAAATTCATTAAGAATGATTTTGCTCTAGCTTCTAGTCTTTTAGAAAGTTTTTTGATAGAGTTCTCCTTAGGAATATGTCGAGGTAAGTCTAAGTTTGATAGGAGCATAATACTCACATTTGCCGGTCAGGACATTGTGAGCAATCATTTTCATATTATGCAAAAAGGAATTTCTTCTTTCGTAAATAAAAAGATTCTTAAGAAAGAAAATTTTAATGAAGATCAAGATGAAGAAAAATTCTTGAATTATATAGTTTGGGCCCCTAGAACTTGGCGCCTTAGTTTTCTTCGCAGTAATCAATTTGATCCTATCAGAAGATCCAACCAATTCGTTGAATTACTTCAAGAATATGAGGATTTCTCTGATGTTAAATCTATTGAGTCTAAAATAGACTCTCCTTATGGTAGATGTGACAAAAAGTATAAAGCTCAACAAAAATGGAATTCCGAAATGAAAGTGGTGTTAAAAGAGCGGCGGATAATATTAGGAGGAGAATTATTGGATACAGATTATCAAATGCAATATCAATCCTCTAATAAATCCATCTTTTTCTTAGATAGATTTATTTGGAATCCTGTAAGTTTCCTATTTCAAGAGAAGCGCCTTAATCTGTTTTCACGACGAGAATTTCTCATAAATGAAGAGATGTTAAAAAGGATTTATATTACTTACATTCCAATAAGGAAAGAAGGAATACAGAACCCTTTTAGACATAAGTATGTTTTAGGTGTTTATAGCGAGAATAAAATTCTGAACATGAAAGACTGGAACCTAAAGGATATTATGCCTGAGGACCATATGATATCTCTTCAACGTATTCATACATTTGGTGCCCAATGGAGACGTATTTCTCCGCATAATCCTTCGTTTACATATGCCCGTTGGTTGGCTGAATTTTCGCCAATGGTTGATCGCTTCAATTTTGACGTTGATTGTCAAAGGGAGAATACTCGTTGTTTATCCGAATCTTTTATTTACAATTTTCTATCTGAAAGTTACCAATATTTAATAAATATGTTCCTATCTAAAAGAATGCTATTAGATAAAATGACAAAGACATTGTTGAAAAGGAAAATACTTTTTCCGAATGAAATTCGACACCTAATAGCAGAAGAAATAAATAGGAATAAAGGAGACTAGATCTTGAATCTCAAGATAGATTTCTCCTCATTCAGAAGGTCCCGACCATGAGAGAGTAAGTATAGTAAAGAATTACTATGCTTACTCTTATTCCTTCAATTTTGGTTCTAATATTACTTCTATACTTCCTCTTCAAAAGAAGGGATCCCTCTATAAACAAACGGGGGACCTCATCTCACGTCTAATTGTTAACGTGCAACTACCAGATCTTGCAAGGCCTTGAGAGATATATATAATTTGTTCTCAATCTTCTATGCTCTTAATCAAATATGCTTAATAATTATTAAACAACAAAAGGCGCTCTTTTATGTACACAAAAAACCATTTAATCTTCGTTTTTATTTTTTTCATCCAAATTATCCCAGATGTCTCCAATGATATATTTCGTTTTTTGTTCTCACCAGTTCCTGTTTATCCCGTAGTATCTTAGCCTCATGAGACAAAACGCAATTACTGAAACACAATGGAAATTTTGAAACCTTAGATTAAATAAGTAACTATAAGCCTATTGATAGAATAGCAATTGCTAATTCAATAGGCATAATGCTTCTTATGCCTTGAAGAGGACTCGAACCTCCACGCGTTATAGCACGAAATTTTGAGTCTCGCGTGTCTACCATTTCACCATCAAGGCATCAATCAAAAAGTGGATTGTATCCATGAATAATAATTCTCTATAATAGAAAGTATATATTATTGATCACATATCTCGATATGTGAAATATCCCCCATAATCAACAGATAGCTTATTGTATTATTCATATTGGTTGGTCGAAGAGGTTCGGATCTAACATATCAGATAACACAATTATTATTCTTTTTTTTTATTGTTGAGGGATCCTTTTACTATTTTCTAGAAAAGATGTATGATCAAACACTTTTTTACGATTCAATATAACAATATATATAAAATAGGTGTGACCTTATCACATTCCTCTATCTATTCCTCGATGGAATCTAACGAGATATCCATTGAATATGTTTGAATGACCTTTTCTGATAATAGAAAATAGATATTTATGGTATGAGATGAACTTCTCATTTTAAGATCAAGTTGATTTTTTCATTAGAAGTTCATCTCATAATTTCAACCTATTTCTTCCTTTTTTGGGGATTTGGATAATAAATAGACTTTTCAAAAATAGACTTTAAAAGAAGGTTTCCTGAGCAATTGCAATAATAGGGTTCATTACTATTCCCAATATAACAGATGCTATTAGACATACAATCATACTCAATTCAATAACATTTTTGGGGATTGAAGAAGATAAACTATAATTTTGCACGTGAGGAGTTATTTCTATGTTTCGTTCTGTGATTAATAACTTAATTATTTTGAGATAATAGTATATAGAAATAACACTCATAAAGAGCCCTATTGAAACCAATAAATAGGAGCCTGCCTGCCACCCACACCAGAATAAATATAGTTTTCCAAAAAAACCTGCCAATGGAGGAATACCTCCTAGAGATAGCAGACATAAAGCTAAAGACAGGGCTAAAAAAGGGTCTTTTGTATATAATCCTGCGTAATCTCGAATGTTATCTGTTCCTGTACGGAGACCGAATAATAAAATACAAGCAAAAGTTCCTAAATTCATGAAAATATAGAAAAGGATATAAGTTATCATGCTTGCATATCCGTTATTTGAGTTTCCATTAATCATTCCAATAAGGATATATCCAATTTGACTTATGGACGAATATGCAAGCATACGCTTCATGCTTGTTTGAGTAAGAGCGATGAAATTACCTAATATCATGCTCAGAATAGCTAATATTTCCAGAAGGAGATGCCATTCGTTTGATGAAAAATAGAAAATAATATCAAAAAGTCGAGTGGCTAAAGCCGAAGCAGCTACTTTTGAACTAACAGAAAGAAAAGCAACGACTGGAGTGGGAGAGTTAGAGTCGAAAAGAGGAAGTCTTCCTCCTTTCTCTCATCCAGAACCGTGCGTGAGACTTTCATCTCGCACGGCTCCTAAGTAATAAAAAAAAAGAACATAATCCTTTTATTTTCTTATTATCTTCCTCGCGTATGTATAAGACTGAATCTATTCAATTTGTAGAAATGATTGCTAATCCTTAACTTTCCGAGGAATCCTTCCTCAATGGTTACTATGGTAAATCACCTATTTTTAGGATATTTCGTCCTTGAGGTCCGTACCGTAAGAGCTGAAAAAGAGAAAAAAAATAACCATCTGATTTGATTCGTTCCCAGTAGCCATGAAATGATTATCTTAGGGTGATCCTTTTGTCGACGGATGCTCTTCTTACACTCATAGTTTTTGAAGGATGAAAACTGACTATGTAGCATCTACATGGGGAATAAAGGTATTATACACGTCATTAGTTTGATTCTTTGTAAGAGCTACCCGTAATAACAAGTTTGCAAAATATCTTTGTTTAGTCAAACAAATTAGTTAGTTCTGACTTTGCTTTATCTTGATTCAACATAAAAAAATTTGATAAAAAACCCTTTTGTTGATATTGTTAAAAGTGATGCCTTAACCCGAGTGGGGCTAAAAGTGCTTTTTCACATGTCTATCGAGTTTTCAAAAATACAAAATCTCTAGAAAAGATTTTGTATACAGGGAAAAATTCGTCGAACGAATCGCACTCCTTCATATACGTCGGGAGTCCATTGATGAAATGGTACTAGAGAAAGCTTGAATCCAATTCCTACAGTTATGGATATAAGTGCAATCCAAATTCCTGGAGAGTTATACATTTGTGTATTTATAAGACCATTGACTATTTCTTGAAGTGCAATCTCTCCTCCAGATAGACCGTATAGCCAAGAAAAACCATAAACCATAATAGAAGAGCTGGCCCCACCCATAAGTAAATATTTCATAGTAGCCTCATTCGACCGTACATCTCTCTTAGTATATCCAGATAAGAGATAAGAGCATAAACTGAAACATTCTAGAGCTACAAAAATAGTTGCTAAATCATTAGCACCACATAAAAACATTCCCCCTAGAGCAGCTGTTAATATGAATAACAGAAACTCTGTTATAGCCATTCCTGTACATTGAATGTACTCCACGGATAGAGGAATACATATAGTTGAACATAGTAAAATGAGAAATTGAAATATTTTGTTGAAATTGTTCGTTTGAAAATTACCCAAAAAGCTTATTATAGGTTCTTCTCTCCATCGGAATAGCAAGATTGCTATGCTCAGCACTAAACTTGTTAAAGGAATTAAATAGAACCAAGTTTTCTTTTTTTGATCAGAAATTAGATCGATTATCAGAAGAAGAAATAGGCCTAAAATCAAAATACATTCTGGAAAGATGGAATTCCCATAGAAAAGAAGCAATTTCAACTCGTTCATAAAAATGATCTAAGGGTATAATTGAAAAGTCTATTTTCATTTTGTACATATCAGATCATGAATTAGTAACTTCATTCAATAAATCTTCAAAAAAGCTTTTTTTCTTTTTCTACTTTTCTCTTTGAAGGGTCAATTCAAAGTTCTATGGAAGAGGATCAAATCCGATCAATTTTCTCTTCTTATTCTTCTTTTCTTATCTCTATTCTTAAAAAGGGTTCTAAAGAGAATAAAAAAGAACCCTCTCTTTCGTTTCAATAAGCATACGGATCAATTGTATTGATTTCGAAGAAATTGGATTAATTATTATTAATCGGGATTAATATAACCATCAATCCATCTATGGGGTGGATTAACGGTAATGTGCAAAAGCTCTATTAGCCTCTGCCATTTTATGAGTTTCCTCTTTTTTGCGTATAGCATTACCTTGCTTTTTCGCGGCATCTATTAATTCGTAACTTAATTTTGAGTCCATATTCCGACCCGGACGTTTTCGAGATGCCCCTAACAACCAACGAATGGCAAGTACTTTTCCTTTTGCAAATTTGATTTTAATGGGAACTTGATAAGTTGATCCACTTTTACGTCTTGCTTTTACTGCTACCTTGGGGGTTACCCCACGTATTGCTTGGCGTAAAACAACTAGTGGATTTTTCTCTGTCTTTTGTTGGATTTTTTTCATAGCTCGATAAAGAATTCGATAAGCCAATGACTTTTTTCCGTGTTTAATAATACGGTTAACCAACATGTTAATTAATCGATTATGATAAATCGGATCCGATTTTGCAGTTCTTTTTTTCGCAGTAGTGTTAATGAATTGATTACGATAAATCGGATCCGATTTTGTAGTTCTTTTTTTCGCAGTAGTTTGAATGAATTGATTATGATAAATCGGATCCGATTTTGCAGTTCTTTTTTTCGCCATAGTGTTAATGAATCGATTATGATAAATCGGATCCGATTTTGCAGTTCTTTTTTTTGCAGTACTTTGCCGTGACATGAGCGTAAAAAAGGTTCAATAATTTATTTCATAAAGGCTAAAAGTCACTTATTTTTTGGCTTTTTCACTCCATATTGTAGGGTGGATCTCCACTTTTTTTTTAAGGGTATGTATGAAAGATCTCCCTCCAAACCGTACATACGACGTTTGTCGAATACGGCTTTCCACATGATTCTATCTGCATATATGAGAGCTAGTCTTTATGCATATAATTATGTTTACTCACTCTCAATTGAGTATCCGTTCCCTTTCTTTCTTTTGCTATAATTGGGAATCCTGTATTTTCCATATCTATACGATTAAGTCCTTAGGTTTACAAACTAGTGTAG